TGTAAGAGTAATGATATGGACTGTGAATTATTTAATAATGGAAATTCCTTGCCTATATATGTTCATTTGTAAGTATATCGTATCTATAGACTTGTGATAAGAGAGAAAGGTTTCTGTCCGGATCCGTTTGTGAAAGAGTAGAGTGAATAAGAAACATAACTAATTTGGAACCGATGACGAAATAAAGAGGTTAGGTAGTAAAATGGGCTCTTTTCTTTTTATTGGGGATAGAGGGACTTGAACCCTCACGATTTCTAAAGTCGACGGATTTTCCCCTTACTATAAATTTCATTGTTGTCGGTATTGACATGTAGAATGGACTCTATCTTTATTCTCGTCCGATTAATCAGTTCTTCAAAAGATCTATCCGAGGAGTGAATGATTTGATCACTGAATATTCGATTCTTCCTTCAATTTGGAATCGATTCACAAGAATTCTTCCATTTTTCATATAAAAAAAATACGGAATCGGATCGTGATTAATTGTTTGATATTTCAGTACGTATATAGGATAGGGTCATCCTTTCTGGAATTTCGATAGAAGGATTCCTATACCAATGTTAATCAACTCCATTCGTTAGAACAGCTTCCTTTGAGTCTCTGCACCTATCCTTTTTTGGGTTCTCGCTTTCTGAACCCTTGTTTTCTGAAAACAGGATTTGGCTCAGGATTGCCCATTTTTAATTCCAGGGTTTCTCTGAATTTGGAAGTTATCACTTAGTAGGTTTCCATACCAAGGCTCAATCCAACCAAGTCCGTAGCGTCTACCAATTTCGCCATATCCCCTTATGAGACCGAGATCTCATTGTGATCCCATCCCCCTCTTTCATTTATTTATGTCGGAACCGTTGAATTCAGTAGATACTGATTCCTAATATCGAAAAAAAGTCTACTCCTATTTTATTATTTTATTTTGATTTCTTGTCCATATTCTCTATCGGAAGACCCGTACTTGGTCCCATCAGAAATGATTCTATCATTGATGTATCTGCAATTCAATATGGATAGAGATATCCCACATATACATACCCTCCCCCTCTCTCATTTTTCCCGCGCGATTTTTAATACTGGAACGGTCGATATTCATTTTTTTTTTCGTTCTACCTCCCCCCTTTCTGAATGAAACCAGCGAAATGTCTCATTATGATCTGGATTGCATCCTTATCTTATCCTTTCCTTAGTACCGATCTGCTCTAATATGATTAATCTAATCTGCTATAACTAACTGCTATAAATTAAGTATAATATATAAATTAAGAATTAAAAAAAACATTCTATATAGATATAGTTAGTTAGTTCTATTGCACTTATTTCTGTTATGTGAGCCCGCTTAGCTCAGAGGTTAGAGCATCGCATTTGTAATGCGATGGTCATCGGTTCGATTCCGATAGCCGGCTTTTCAATATTCCTTGAGATCAAGGAATATTGAAAAGACTCCTCTCTTTTTTTCTTTTAAAAATGTCGGGTCACCGATCTATTATGTCGTAGCAACTTCCAACTATGAATAAAAAACTGATTTGATTGGAGCAGTTAAATCTCTACACTACAGAATAAATCAAGAAAGGGGTCCTTCACTTCCTATATATACAAAATAATCCGGATATTGATACAATTCATCTCATTCTTCTTTTGTAGTACTTCAATAGATTTAGTTTCGTTTATCGTTTAGTTCAGTCTTAATTTAAGTTTATTCTGTAAAATAAAATTTTAACAAGGAGTCTTTATGTCTCGTTACCGAGGGCCTCGTTTCAAAAAAATACGCTGTCTGGGGGCTTTACCGGGACTAACTAGTAAAAGACCTAGATCCGGAAGTGATCTTAGAAACCAATCACGTTTCGGGAAAAGATCTCAATATCGTATTCGTCTCGAAGAAAAACAAAAATTGCGTTTTCATTATGGTCTGACAGAGCGACAATTGCTTAGATATGTTCGTATTGCCGGAAAAGCCAAAGGGTCAACAGGTCAGGTTTTACTACAACTACTTGAGATGCGTTTGGATAACATCCTTTTTCGATTAGGTATGGCTTCGACCATTCCTGGAGCCAGGCAATTAGTTAACCATAGACATATTTTAGTTAATGGTCGTGTAGTAGATATCCCAAGTTATCGCTGCAAACCCCGAGATATTATTACTGCAAGGGATGAACAAAGATCCAGAGCTCTGATTCAAAATTATCTTGATTCATCGCCCCGCGAGGATTTGGCAAAACATTTGACTTTTGACTCATCCCAATATAAAGGATTAGTAAATCAAATAATAGATATTAAATGGATCGGTTTGAAAATCAATGAGTTTCTAGTCGTAGAATATTATTCCCGTCAGACTTGAACCTACCTAAAATAACAAAGCTTCGGACCATTTTGCCCCCCCCTCTTTTTTTTTTTTTTTCACCGAAGAAGGGGTTTGATCCGGATTTTTCTCCCATTCACGTATCACAAATGGATCAGCAGTGAGATTTTCATTCCTTTCCACTCTTTCCGGTATTTTCCGTACTGCAGT